ACAAGGAATGAAAATCTCCCTCTCGGTCTATGATACCTAAATGGAAGAAAAATCCGGATCAAAACCTTATTTATCTTAACCTTAGGTTAATTTACTTCGCCGAAAGGGAGCAAAATGGGTCGAACCCTTAATTCTTAATTAGTATTGATTTTCTTTTTGTTAGGTTTAAGTCTGACGAGAATAATATTCTACAACTAGCAATTCATTTATTTTCAAACCGACCCATTTACTATCTATTATTTGATTGACTAATCCTTTATATTGGAATGGTTGAAGAGTCAAATGGTTTGGCAATTCCTCCTGGGGGGATGAATCGAGAGAATTTTGAATTAGAGCTTTAGATTTTTGTTCATCCCTCGCCGCAATAGTATCTCGGGGTTTGCAGCGATAACTTGGTATATCTACTATACGACCATTGACTAAAATATGTCTATGGTTAACTAATTGGCGAGCTCCCGGAATAGTCGGAGCCATACCCAACCGAAAAAGAATGTTATCCAGGCGCATTTCAAGTAATTGTAGTAAAACCTGACCTGTTGACCCTTTTGCCTTTCCGGCGATACGAACGTATTTAAGTAATTGTCGTTCTGTAAGACCATAATGAAAACGCAATTTTTGTTTTTCTTCTAGGCGAATTCGATATTGGGATTTTTTCCCGGGACGCGATTGGTTTCTAAGATCACTTACAGCTCTGGGCCTTTTATTAGTTAGCCCTGGTAAAGCCCCCAGGCGGCGTATTTTTTTGAAACGAGGACCTCGGTAACGCGACATAAAGACTCCTTCTTCTTATTTAAATTTAATTATTAATTCTTATTGATGAAATTTCATTCTACAGAATAAACTTAAACTAAAAATGAACTAAATTCTAAATAAAGCGAAATTTACTGAAGTATTATTCTATTAAAGAATAATGAGATGAGTTGGATAAATATCCAGATCTTTCTATTCTATATATAGAAAAAGAAAAGGATTCTTTTAGTGAGATAGTTGGAAATTCCTATCACATAATAAATCAATGGCTTTTGCCAAAAGAAGAAGACATTTTTTTCAATATTCTTTGATTTCAAAGATGCATTATCAATCATGTAAAACAGCGAATAAAATAAATAGAAAAAAGCCGACTATCGGAATCGAACCGATGACCATCGCATTACAAATGCGATGCTCTAACCTCTGAGCTAAGCAGGCTTACATAAATTCGACATGCATAGGAATTCAATAAACTCTTAGAATCTTTGCTATTCACTATTATACTATTTTAATTCTTAGCTATTCATAATAAATATCCATATATTAAAGAATAGAATATAGAATTTCAAATAACTGTTAAATATTATAGAAGATAACGATTAATCTAGCGATATACAATTTCCATTTTTTTATCACAATTAAATATTCTAAATATTCTTTTTTTTATTTTATATGATTTTTGAATTCAAAAATCATATAAAATAAAAAAAAGAATCGACCGTTCAAGTATTCGAAATTTCATGGGGAAACGAGTGGAAGAGAGACAGATGTATAGCGTATATATCCACCTATATTGAATTGCCGATACATAAATGATAAAATCATTTTTGATTGGACCGAATATGAGCCTCCTATAGATATAGAAGATGAAAGAAGATAGACGAAATAAAAGACAAAGAGGAGAAAACACTTTTTCGAGACAGGAATCGGCATCTATCTAATGAATTCAACGGTTCTGGTATAAATGAAAGAAAAAAGGGAATGAGATCACAATGAAATTTTCATCTCAAAAAGGGGATATGGCGAAATCGGTAGACGCTACGGACTTAATTGGATTGAGCCTTGGTATGGAAACTTACTAAGTGATAACTTTCAAATTCAGAGAAACCCTGGAATTAATAAAAATGGGCAATCCTGAGCCAAATCACGTTTTCCGAAAACAAACAAAGGTTCAGAAAGCGAAAATAAAAAAGGATAGGTGCAGAGACTCGATGGAAGCTGTTCTAACGAATGAAGTTTATTGTCTTACGTTAATAGAGGAATCCTTCTATCGAAACTTCAGAAAAGATGAAGGATAAACCTGTAGACATAATACAGAAGAATTGTTGTCAATCGATTCCATATTGAAGAAAGAATCGAATATTCATTGATAAAACAATTCACTCCATAATCTGATAGATCTTTTGAAGAACTGATTAATCGGACGAGAATAAAGATAGAGTCCCGTTCTACATGTCAATACCGGCAACAATGAAATTTATAGTAAGAGGAAAATCCGTCGATTTCAAAAATCGTGAGGGTTCAAGTCCCTCTATCCCCAAAAAGACCATTTGGCTCCCTAATTCTTTATCGTATCCTTTTTTCGTTAGCGGTTCAAAACTCCTTTATGACATGTGATATATATTACAAATGAACATCTTTAAGCAAGGAATCCCCATTTGAATGATTCACGATCCATATTTTTATTCATACTGAAACTTACAAAGTTGTTCTTTTGACAAATTATAGGCCCGGGATGAGACTTTGTAAT